TGATTGAAGTTTTTTTATTTGGAATCGTCTTAGGTCTAATTCCTATTACTTTGGCTGGATTATTCGTAACTGCTTATTTACAATACAGACGTGGTGATCAGTTGGACTTTTGATTAATTAACATCTCTTTTTTTTTTGACTGACCTCCTTCGTGTTTTCATATGCGGGAGGTCTAATTCAGATTGCTACTCAATGATTTGCGAACAGTGGAATTTTGACACAATCTAATAAACAAGAGGGAAATCACGCTCTGTAGGATTTGAACCTACGACATTGGGTTTTGGAGACCCACGTTCTACCGAACTGAACTAAGAGCGTTTTTCTTGTTTTTTATAAAAAACGAAAAGGCTAGAAAGAGGACATTCTTTAACCCGAGTCGATTTTGTACGTATATACTATATCATAGTATATCATAAATTTCAGAATTTTATGTATGTCCAATTTTATTAAAAAAAGATAGATCTAAAAAAGATCCCTCGTTACTGCTCTTCTGAGCAGTAATAGGTAGGGATGACAGGATTTGAACCCGTGACATTTTGTACCCAAAACAAACGCGCTACCAAGCTGCGCTACATCCCTTTCAATTGGTTTACAGTGTCATTGTAGAGAATTCCTGTCTTGTTTTCCACATCCTTCTTCTTTTTTTGTATATCAAATTCATTTCTTCTTTTTTTATCATATCAGATAACAAACATATAATTCAAAAAATTACTTTTTTTTACGAAAATTCTCTCTATTTCAATTTTACTTACATAAAAAGGCGTTTCCATTTTTAAATGGAATCTATAAGATCGTTCTAGTAGACAATATTTCAATTCTAATTGGGGGGGGCGGAAGTTACGTATACAAATACAATAACTTCTTAACTACATGTACATCTGTAGTTATATATATTACTATATATAATGTAATACAATAAATAAAAAATAAAGAAGAAAGAAGGAGGATTTCAAATGCGAGATCTAAAAACATATCTTTCCGTAGCACCAGTACTAAGTACTCTATGGTTCGGTTCGTTAGCAGGTTTATTAATAGAGATTAATCGGTTATTTCCAGATGCATTAACATTTCCCTTTTTTTCATTCTAGTTATTAACATTAGAAAGGGGTGCAAAATTTTAGAGATACAATAAACGATCGGGGACTAACCCCCACCTTTTTTTTTTCTAAAAAAAAATTTAGAAAAAGGTGGGGGGGCGAAAGGTCATAAAAATGAGGGTTCAGGATCCAATTAAATTAGTAATAGATAGTAATAGAACAAAAAAAAAAAAAGTGTTTCTAGGGAAAGAGTATGCGCTGAGATACTAAAAAAAAATACTGTACTAAAGAACAAAGACTTTAAATCAAGTTTTCACAAAATCATTATATTGCTTATTATTTTTTTTATTACTAATTAATATTAATTGCAACGAAATATTTCCTAATTTTTTTTAGTTAACAGCTTCTATTTTTTGGTTCTTGTTCTTTCTGGATCCTAAAAATCAAATAGAAGATTCGGGTGAATCATAAATCCAAAGGAGGTTTCATGGCCAAGGGTAAAGATGTTCGAGTAACAATTATTTTGGAATGTACCAGTTGTGTTCGAAATGATATTAAGAAAGAATCCTCGGGAATTTCCAGATATATTACTCAAAAGAATCGGCATAACACCCCTAGTCGATTGGAATTGAGAAAATTCTGCCCCTATTGTTATAAACATACAATTCACGGGGAAATCAAGAAATAGATCAAATTGAGTGCTTGTAGGTCAATTTCTTTTTTATTTTAAGAACAGGAATAATGCTAGTATCTATATATTATTACATATATATAAATATAAACAAATAAATCAATATAAAGAAATATAATCCTATATTCTTAATTCTATATAGAAACTCTATCCTATATACCTAATATAGAAATATAAATATAGAAATCGTTTTTATTTTGATCGGATCAAAATACGATTTTAGAGATTAGGATTTTAGAGATAAGGAATAAAAAATTATGAATAAATCTAAGCGACTTTTTACTAAATCCAAGCGATCTTTTCGTAGGCGTTTGCCCCCGATCCAATCGGGGGATCGAATTGATTATAGAAACATGAGTTTAATTAGTCGATTTATTAGTGAACAAGGAAAAATATTATCTAGACGGGTGAATAGAGTTACTTTAAAACAACAACGATTAATCACTATTGCTATAAAACAAGCTCGTATTTTATCTTTGTTACCTTTTCTTAATAATCAAAAACAATTTGAAAGAAGTGAGTCGACCCCTAGAACTACTAGCCTTAGAACCAGAAAAAAATAGACTTCTTCTTCAAATTGAATAACAATTCCAATCTGAAGCAATTAAAAAAGAGATTAACATTTTGTTTGAAAACTCCAATCAAGAATCAAAATTTGATTGTTATGTCTGTGTCTGTCATAAAAACAAAACAAAAAAAGAAAAGAATCGTCGAAAAGAAAAAGAATAACTCTTTTTTTAGCGACTATATACTCTCGTTTTGTTTTGACGACTTTTTTATAATACTAATTTCTATTCTACCTTCCCCGAGCTCATTCTCCTTAGAACTCTATTTAAAATATTTTATTGGATTTTTGCCAATCCCCTTATTCTTTTATCTCGTTCGAAATCGTATAAAGACAACTCCTATTTAATAGAGCTATTTGTGCAAGTATTTTCCGATTAAGAAGTAATTGCTTTTTGTACAGATTGTGTATGAATCGGTTATAACTATAGAATACCCCCATTTCGTGAATTACGGCATTTATTCGAGTGATCCATAAACGGCGAAAATCTCTTTTTCTTTTACCCCTATCCCGATGAGCCGAAACTAAAGCTCTTATTCTCTGTTGAGTCATAGTTCGTGTAAGTCGTGAATGAGCCCCTCGAAAGCTTGATGCAAATAAACGAAGTTTTGTTCTACGCCTCCGAGCTATATATCCGCGTTTAATTCTAGTCATTGAATAAATCAAACTTTGATGAATAACTAATTCTTTTTTTAGTTATTCTTTTCCCCTTTACTAGTCTATTAATAACCAAACGAATTATTCCAATGTATAAAAAAAAATTCCAATGGCTTTTGCTACTCTAACCTTCCCCACCACTATTTTTTGCTAGGTCTTTTCCTTTGCTTTGAAAGGATAAATTGCCTTGATATAAAAAAAATAGAATAACTACAAAAAGTAGTAAATAGAAATGGATAAATAGTGGGTTCCATCGTTTCTATGGTTACTTCTAAAACGGTGAGGTCCTCTCTATACACCGGAGCTCCTTCTTTTAATTAATCAATACTATTGGTAACTTGTACAATTCACATTCTTTGGCTCTACCCCCATCAATATTCCAGTAATTAGGTCTTTCACAATAAGATCCACTTTATACAGTAACGGTATTTCATTTGTAAAATAAATTTGGTCGTTTACCCTGTTAGTCCGTTCTTTTCTTTCAAGAGTAGAATCTTTTTAATAAAAAATGGAATTTCCCCCGCTTAATGGATAACCATTTGTTATCATTGGGGGTTTTCTAAAAAATGGAGTTGATTGGATTTGCACCAATGTAAACCATAAGTTTCAGACACAATAGAAGATATGAACAATCTATCTTTTTTAAATAATAAATCGAGTTCCTCCATTCTATTTTATTCACAGGTACTGATCCTTGATATTTCAAAAAGAATTTCCTTTTTGTGTCTCAGTCTATGATCTAAACGAGTCGCACATACACCCGAGTACATGTTCCTCGTCGCTGAGGGCATCCCCGAAGCGCTGGGGATTTCGTGACATTTCGGATTGGCTGTCTTGTATTTCTAATAAGTTGTTTAATAGTTGGCATACGGAATCATATAAATAATGGGCTGGTTTAGATTAGTTCTAACCGGCTAATTAAGAATTACTTCTCTTCAAGATTCTCTTCAATATATTTTTTTTATATTGAAGAGAATATGAAACTAAACCTTTAATCTAAAAAGATCGAAAATTAGAAATTGTGGATTTGCATGAAATCGCTCCTATTTTTTATTGAACCGCTACAAGATCAACAATTCCATGAGCTTGGGCTTCTGTTGCTGACATAAAAACATCCCTTTCCATGTCTTCGGATACAACCCATATAGGTTTGCCCGTTCTTTGTACATAAACCCTTGTGATGGTTTCGCGAAGTTTTAGTAGTTCTTCCGCTTCCAAGATAAATTCTCCCGTTTGGGCCTCATAAAACGAACTAGCGGGTTGATGAATCATTACCCTGATTATATAATATAAAATATAATAGAAAATGTTCTTCTATTTCGCAGAATGAGGCGAGATAACAAAAAAAAAGAGAAAATTGAATAACCGTACAGGCTTTTTTTTGTGCATTGCATACGGCTCCACAATGGAATTTACTTTTTTTACCTTTCCTTTTGACGAAAGAAAACTAAATATAGATTGTATTATACACAGATCCAGAAATCATCCAATTACCATCCTTCTTTTTTTGTAGGAGTTAAAAAAATACTATGATGGTTCCGTTGCTTTATATATCCTTTTTTTGATTCGTCTATGATTCAGCAATCCCAAAGTGTCTTTTTTTTTTCATTTTTGTAAATAAGCTTCCGGTGTGAAAACAAAGTTTGTGACGCTGAGATGTGCCCGAATTAGGTAAGATATCATTTGAAATACCCCCTTCCTTATCTCATACTACTCTTTCAATATATAATCTAATTTTTTTTAATCTAAAAAATTTCATATCGAATTCGAAGTGCCATGCTATTATTACTTAACTAATTCATATTTTCGATGGCGAAGGCATAGTATTTTTTTCTCGAAAATAAAAAAACTCATTGGCGCCAAGCGTGAGGGAATGCTATACGTTTGGTAATTGCTCCTCCGACTAGGATAAAGGATGCTATTGAAGCGGCCAATCCCATGCATATTGTCTGTACATCGGGTCGCACAAATTGCATAGTATCATAAATAGCCATTCCCGAAATTACCCATCCACCAGGAGAGTTTATAAACAAATAAAGATCTTTGGTATCCTTTTCTATACTGAGATATATCATAAGACTAATAAGTTGATTTGAGATTTCGGTATCAACCTCTTGGCCTAAAAAAAATAATCTTTCTCGATAAAGTCGGTTGATTAGGATAAAATTTTATTCCTTAGGAGCCGTACAGGCACCTTTTGATGCATACGGTTCGGTTCAACAAAAATTGTGAAAAAATCAATGTGTCGATTCCAACCCCCTTTTTTTGATAGAAGGTTTTTCTTTCTAACTTATAACGTAAGGATTTGCTCCCAAAAGTCAAAGAAAAAATCCGTTTTGGCCCCTTTTATTAGATATTATAATTATAATCCTATAATAAAACGATTGATTAAGCCTGTCAGACTAACTTGATTCATTGATTTTTTTTTCATCGAGATTCAGTTGAAATGGCGATGGTTTTGTCTTGTTCCTGAACGGGCTTCTTCCTTTTTTTATTCCTTTTTTTAGGTTTATGCTCTACCCCGAGTAAAAGGATAAATTTGCCCGATTTTGATTTGCACATATAGGACAAATGAACCAAATACCGCGTCTTTTTTTACTACTCCTTCTTTTTTTTTAGAATTTTTTATCATAATTTTTCATATCATATAAGTAGTAATTATAAAAATATTATATATTAATTATCAATTGGGTTTTTGCTAAACGGAGCCTGGATACTTCATTTTATTAGTCCGGTCACGTAAACCATAAAAAATTTTTGATAATCTAATATCAATCTAAATACTCCCTGCATTTAATTCCACTTTATTTTTTGCGCTTCGCGTTACAAATTTTTGATAATTCAATTAATCTTTTTGGGCGAAACAGGGGATATCTCGATCGAGGGAGAAAATGGGGAAATCCCATATAGCCCAATATATCTGACAAGTCGCACTATATGTCAACCCAAGATGTATCTCCTTCTCCAGGACTTCGAAAAGGTACTTTTGGAACGCCAATAGGCATGAAATGAAAAAAAAAGAGAATGAAGTTCTCTATTTCACTTTGATGTGGAAACGTAAGACTGGGGTTTCGTTTTTTAATACTATTATCCTTTTTTCCTACTTTATTAATCATATTTAAATTAATCATATTTAATACATAAGTTGAATAAGCTAAAATAAAATATAAAATAAAAGTAAAGTAAGAGAAAATTAATAAAAATCAAGTAAATTTTTTACGAACGGGCTTCTGACTGATGAACAACAATAGCTATCTTGGTTCATATAAAATAGGATTCACCCCCATTGCGTATTGGTACTTATCGGATATAGAATAGATCCGCTTCCCTTTTTTCTTATGAATCGAATTGTTCCATTATTACTAATAGAATAGAACAAATATAAATCCTTTCTCCAAAATAATTACCTAAAAAAGGGGGGGTCCGTAGCATAATTTTTTCCAATGCAATAAAGTTACATAGTGTCTATTTTTCGTTGATAAAGGGGTATTTCCATGGGTTTGCCTTGGTATCGTGTTCATACTGTTGTATTGAATGATCCCGGTCGTTTGCTTTCTGTTCATATAATGCATACTGCTCTGGTTGCTGGTTGGGCCGGTTCGATGGCTCTATATGAATTAGCTGTTTTTGATCCCTCCGACCCTGTTCTTGATCCAATGTGGAGACAAGGTATGTTCGTTATACCTTTCATGACTCGTTTAGGAATAACCAATTCCTGGGGCGGTTGGAATATTACAGGAGGGACTATAACGAATCCGGGTCTTTGGAGTTACGAGGGGGTAGCCGGAGCACATATCGTGTTTTCTGGCTTGTGCTTCTTGGCAGCTATTTGGCATTGGGTATATTGGGATCTAGAAATTTTTTGTGATGAACGTACAGGAAAACCTTCTTTGGATTTGCCCAAGATTTTTGGAATTCATTTATTTCTTTCAGGGGTGGCTTGCTTTGGTTTTGGCGCATTTCATGTAACAGGATTATATGGTCCTGGAATATGGGTATCTGACCCTTATGGACTAACCGGAAAGGTCCAACCCGTAAACCCGGCGTGGGGCGTAGAGGGTTTTGACCCTTTTGTTCCGGGAGGAATAGCCTCTCATCATATTGCAGCAGGGACGTTGGGTATATTAGCGGGCCTATTCCATCTTAGTGTTCGTCCGCCTCAACGTCTATACAAAGGATTACGTATGGGCAATATTGAAACCGTCCTTTCCAGTAGTATTGCTGCTGTCTTTTTTGCAGCTTTTGTTGTTGCTGGAACTATGTGGTATGGCTCTGCAACTACTCCCATCGAATTATTTGGTCCTACTCGTTATCAATGGGATCAGGGATACTTTCAACAAGAAATATATCGAAGAGTTAGTGCTGGACTGGCTGAAAATCAAAGTTTATCAGAAGCTTGGTCTAAAATTCCTGAAAAATTAGCTTTTTATGATTATATTGGTAATAATCCAGCAAAAGGGGGGTTATTCCGAGCGGGTTCAATGGACAATGGAGATGGAATAGCTGTTGGATGGTTAGGACACCCCGTCTTTAGAAATAAAGAAGGGCGTGAACTTTTTGTACGTCGTATGCCTACTTTTTTTGAAACATTTCCGGTTGTTTTGGTAGACGGAGACGGGATTGTTAGAGCCGACGTCCCATTTAGAAGGGCAGAATCTAAATATAGTGTCGAACAAGTAGGTGTAACTGTTGAGTTTTATGGTGGTGAACTTAATGGAGTGAGTTATAGTGATCCCGCAACTGTGAAAAAATATGCTAGGCGGGCTCAATTGGGTGAGATTTTTGAATTAGATCGTGCTACTTTGAAATCCGATGGTGTTTTTCGTAGCAGTCCAAGAGGTTGGTTTACTTTTGGACATGCTTCGTTTGCTCTACTTTTCTTCTTTGGACACATTTGGCATGGTGCTAGAACCCTCTTCAGAGATGTTTTTGCTGGTATTGATCCAGATTTGGATGCTCAAGTGGAATTTGGGGCATTCCAAAAACTTGGAGATCCAACTACAAAAAGACAAGCAGTCTGATGCAACATTGCTTTTTTCTTATAGTTTCTGTTTACGATTTTTTTAATTAGGTAGGGTACTGCAGGAATCTTTATTTAAACCGCTGCCGTTTCTTTGACTCTTTTTCTTTCTTTATCCAGAGGGATACTCCCAAGTAAACAAAACAGGTATGAAAGCTATAATTGTAAACCACGATCAAATTTATGGAAGCATTGGTTTATACATTTCTCTTAGTATCCACTTTAGGGATAATTTTTTTCGCTATTTTTTTTCGGGAACCACCTAGAATTTCAACTAAAAAATGAAATGAAATAATTTTTCATTATCTTCATTGACGTAATCAGCCTCCAAATATTTGGAGGCTGATTATGTCAACTAGTCCCCGTGTTCCTCGAATGGATCTCTTAGTTGTTGAGAGGGTTGCCCAAAGGCAGTATATAGAGCATACCCAGTAAAACTTACAAGTAACCCAGATATAAAGATGGCGACTAGGGTTGCTGTTTCCATTATTATAGAATTGAAAGACCACAATGGATCTATGCTAAGATCGTTTATTTACAACGGAATGGTATACAAAGTCAACAGATCGTAATGAATACAAAATAAGATTTATGGCTACACAAACTGTTGAGGATAGTTCTAGATCTGGTCCAAGAAGCACTACTGTAGGGAAGTTATTGAAACCATTGAATTCCGAATATGGTAAAGTAGCTCCTGGGTGGGGAACGACCCCTTTGATGGGTGTTGCAATGGCTCTATTTGCGGTATTCTTATCTATTATTTTGGAGATTTATAATTCTTCTGTTCTACTGGATGGAATTTCTGTGAATTAGACTGAGAAAAATCTGGAAGTCCCAGCTTTTAGCTCGATACAAAAAAGTCAAGTATGTAGGTCTAAAAATTTGAGCCTATTCTCCTTTGGTAGTTCGACCGCGAAATTTTTTCCTGCATTGTATATTTCCGGAATATGAGTGTGTGACTTGTTAGAATGGACCCTATGGATAGTACAGAGAATGGGATCTGTCATTTTTATCAAGATGGTTTTACTTCGTCGGATATTCATTTGAGTATCCGGAGCACGAAATAGATCAAATAGATCACAAAGTATTCGAACTATGATTCATACTTAATACTCAGACCTCGTAGCCGGACTTCTTTCCGTTCTATCTTATAAACTTTAATAAATCAAAATATTTTTCTGCTTTTAAACTCTTATTTGGATCAAAGGGCAAGCGCTTCTTTGTATTTTATGTTATGTTTTTAGTCATTATAGCTATTTTTTTGATTAAATTAAGTGATGATCCAATGGTTCTCACTCAGTGAATTTTGGACTTTGAAGGTTTCATTGAATTATCGTGGTTCTCGTATGAATCTGAGGTTTCAATTGATTAGTTAAGTAGGGTCTTAACAAGAGAATTCCTATCAATAATAAAGAAACAATAATAAAGAAAACAAGAAGAAATCCCCCCATTCCCCGTTCCATACAAATACCAAATAAAAAAGACACTAAAGAAAAGATAGGTAATCTAGAAGATTCAAGAGGCCTCTAACGATCAACACAGCATAAAGACGAATGAGCTGACTTGATTTTTTGGCATTTAACCACAAAGAAGAGCTTTCGCATTTTGACTCTTTCATATCTTTAAATAATATTGAACGAGAGAGAAGTTTCAAACTTTATATTACATATCCGTTTCAATCAGTATGTGGGTCTTTTTTTTGTTTGAGCTGTACGAGATGAAATTCTCATATACAGTTCTTGGAGGGGGAGTAACCTTGGTTTACCTATCTCAATAAAGTTTATGACTGGTTCGAAGAACGTCTTGAGATTCAGGCGATTGCAGATGATATAACTAGTAAATATGTTCCTCCGCATGTCAACATATTTTATTGTCTCGGAGGAATTACCCTTACTTGTTTTTTAGTACAAGTAGCTACGGGATTTGCTATGACTTTTTATTATCGTCCAACTGTTACTGAGGCTTTTGCTTCTGTTCAATATATAATGACTGAAGCTAACTTTGGTTGGTTAATCCGATCAGTTCATCGA